GGGGTTTCCTTTCCATTGGACTAAGGCCGGAAAGGAAGAAAGCAAGCAGATCTGCTAATTCCTGAAATCAGTCCTTCCCCCGGGGTATTGTCTCAACGAATAAGTGATTGTAGGAGTGAAGTCTTGCTAGAATTCTAAGAAGCAAGCAGCAAGGTCAAGGCAATCAAATAAGTACGTATTTTTCATGTTTCAGGGAGGGTTTCTAGGATTAAACAAAAGGATTCGCAAATAAAAGCGCTAACGCCACGACCAGTCCGTAAATTGTTAAAGCTTCCATAAAAGCCAGACTAAGTAATAAAGTACCGCGTATTTTACCTTCTGCTTCTGGTTGTCTTGCGATACCTTCTACGGCTTGACCCGCAGCAGTACCTTGACCAACTCCGGGTCCAATAGAAGCAAGTCCTACGGCCAATCCAGCAGCAATAACGGAAGCGGCAGAAATTAGGGGATTCATGGTAAGCTCCTCATACCAAAATTAAGAAATGGTTAATGATACACAATGAATTATTGCTTATTATTCCATCACTAATATCCATATGGTTCTAGTTTTTCTATTTCTTTGTTTCGAACCATTCTTTCCATTTTTCGCTCTTTCTCCTCTATATACTTTATCTGTTTATTCATTCAATCCACAGTCACAGACGAAATGGAAGGACTTAGATCGGAATCTATCTAAAACGTGAACCATCGGCATCTTATATTGAATCGGATTCTAGAATCATTCTGCTAAACATACGCAGGGGTTGGCATATATATATATGCCATATACCTAGCTCGACCTACCTAACCCACTTTTTTATTAATCTTATTCGTAAACTCTTCCTTTTGTGTATCATTATCCCACATGGATACAAAGGGACAGATTCATCAGCCCGAACCATCACATATCCAAATTGGATTGATCCAATTGCAATTAATTAGAATTTTCGGGGAATCGTTGAATTGAATGGAATCAAATGAAACGGGAATGATTCTTTTCCAAATAAAATATCGAACAGAGGGGTATGGCATGAATAGGACAAGCAAGAATCTTAGGAAAAATACCCCTTCTTCTTCTTTTAGATATCTTTCCTTTTTTTGTTACAATTCCGTAATATCGTATCTATTTCTTATCCCTACTCTATATCGTATATACCGTATATTATCGTATATATCATGTTATCCAAGTGAATATCTTTGGCCACCCATTTATTTTTGATAAGCTTTATTTTGAGTAAGACTATTTGATTTGGAAAGCTAGTCAATGATGGCCTTCCATGGATTCACCTATATAAGCCGCGGCTAAAGTTGCAAAAATCAGAGCTTGAATACTGCTTGTGAATAATCCAAGGAACATGACAGGTATAGGAACTACTGAAGGCACTAAAGAAACAAGAACAACAACGACCAATTCATCAGCCAATATATTCCCGAAAAGTCGAAAACTAAGTGATAAAGGTTTTGTGAAATCTTCTAAGATATTAATTGGTAAAAGTATTGGAGTTGGTTGAATGTATTTACCGAAATAGCCCAATCCCTTTTTTGTAAGACCTGCATAGAAATACGCCACTGACGTGGGTAAAGCTAAAGCAACAGTAGTATTTATATCATTCGTAGGTGCAGCTAACTCCCCGTGAGGTAACTGTATAATTTTCCAAGGTAAAAGAGCACCCGACCAGTTAGAAACAAAAATAAATAGGAACATAGTTCCAATAAAGGGAACCCAAGGACCATATTCTTCTCCAATTTGAGTTTTGCTCAAATCTCGAATGAATTCAAGGACATATTCGAAGAAATTCTGACCGTCGGTTGGAATAGTTTGTGGATTCCGAACAGCTATAGCGGCTGAACCTAATAAGATAGCAATTACGACCCAAGAAGTGATAAGTACTTGGGCATGGACTTGGAAACCTCCTATTTGCCAATAGAAATGTTGGCCTACTTCCACACCGGATATCTCGTATAACCCTTTTAGTGTGTTGATGGAACATGGTAGAACGTTCATATTGACCTCTGCAGAAATGGAACTAAAAATGGAATTATTTTGATTCAACCATCTCTTTCTCGACTCTCCTACTTGAATCTTATATTTAAGCGTAAATATTGATCTCTTTTTTGAGATTCAGCAATAGTAACCGATTCAATAAATTTATGAAGTTCCCGAAATATGAAATAATTGACTTATTTGATTTTTGATTATTAATCAATGATTTCTTATATAGCTAGAACGGCCCTCACAAATTGCCGATACTAATTTGTTAAGAATTAATCTGATTGAAGCTATAGCGTCATCATTGGCTGGAATCGGAATATCCGCGAGATCCGGGTCACAATTTGTATCGATTAAACAAATCGTTGGAATACCCAAAGTGGCACATTCTCTAATAGCTGTATATTCTTCTTGCTGATCGATGATGATTACAATATCGGGTAACCCCGTCATATATTTGATCCCGCCCAGATATGTTTGCAAGTGAGATAATTTTCTCTTTAACATTGCTGCATCTCTTTTCGGGAGACGGTTGAGTCTCCCTGTCTTTTGTTCTGCTCTCAAATCCCTGAACTTATGAAGTCTCGTTTCTGTAGTGAACCAATTAGTTAACATACCACCAAGCCATTTTTTATTGACATAATGGCACCGAGCCCTTATTGCAGCTGATGCTACTGAATCCGCTGCTTTATCTTTCGTACCAACTATTAAGAAGTGTTTTCCTCTACTTGCTGCATCAAAAACTAAATCACAGGCTTCGGATAAAGAACGAGCAGTTCTAGTAAGATTTGTAATATGAATACCTTTACGCTTTGCAGAGATGTAAGGTGCCATTCTAGGATTCCATTTCCTAGTACCATGACCAAAATGAACTCCTGCTTCCAGCATCTCTTCCAAATTGATGTTCCAATATCTTCTTGTCATTTCTCCCCACACTTCCTCTTAAAAAAAAAAAAGAGACGAGGTACCTGAAATAAATAATTGTTCCGACGGAACCTTCTACCGGGGATTGCCCGTTGATACATGGTCCAAGCCATTAACTCCTGTCTATTCTTTAATTATCTTTATTACAAAAATGACCAAATCAAATGACCGGACCAGATGGTTAAAAGAATGAATCTGCTCTTATGAATCATTCAATCCCATAAAAGATTGTTCTGATGTATCATGGAAATTTGTTTCGAGGCAAGAACAAAATAATTCTCTGTGGTGGAACAAAATATCTCTCATTTCCCCCTCGAATCTACTCTTCTTTTGGATTTCAAAAGGAATGTTGTTGTGTTCCCTTGAATGGTGAACTAATCCCTTGAATCCGGTACCAACAGGTATCATCCCCCCCAGAACAACATTTTCTTTCAGTCCTTTCAACCAATCAATACGGCCTCGTAAAGCGGCTTTTGCTAAAACTCGAGTGGTTTCTTGAAAACTCGCTTCGGATATGAAACTTTGAGTATTCAGAGATGCCCTCGTTATTCCCAATAAGACGGCTCGGTAACAGATCGCTTCTTCCAAAGCACGACCTGTTCGTTCGGCTCGCAACAATCCGATTAGTTCTCCGGGTGAGAAAACATTAGACATTCCATCTTCTGAAACCAATACTTTTGATGTTATTTGGCGTACAATAATCTCTATATGCCTATTATGGATCTGCACCCCCTGGGATCGATAAACCCTTTGGATCTTATTAACCAAAGAGAAATGGCTTTGCGCTATGGTTAGCTCAGCACCAATCAAAAATCCCCAAGGGATTCCAAGAATTCCTGTCATACGCTCGCCCCAACCTTCAAACCTCTTTTCTAGGTTCATCGATATTGAATCAATCGAACGAACTTCTAACACTTGTTCTACTTTTGGAAGACCTTGAGTTATATCACCAGATCTCGATTTTTCATATATAAATGTAACTAATGTATTTCCTTCGTAAAGGATTTCTCCATAATGACCATGAACGGTTGCTCCTGGGGTGGCCAAATGAGGCTTCGCTGATCTTATTACTAAGGAATCAACATGAACAATTAGAACTTGACCAGATTTTATGCGTGGTCCGTGTTTGGATATACATCTATTTTCACAAATAAACTGTCCAAGACTAATTATTGTGCATGTCTCTTCACAATAATCTTGATGTGGAAAGTACCAATTCGAATCAAACGGATTCAAAATGATGTTACTGCACGGATCGGGATTATAAATTATCCCATTTTCATCCATGAAATAATATTTCAGTGCTTCGAAAGTCTGTTTTGGATTATCAAGTAGCAAATATTTATTTAACAAGATCTCATTATGAGTTATTAACTGGTAAGATGAGTAAAAATTCGCAATTTTAGGTACCGTCCCAAAAGGGCCCAACGAATTACTAATTGGAATCATGGGATCCTCTTTAATTTTAATTGATTCTTTTTTTGTAAGATTGTGATATTTCAACCCATTGAATGGACCAATTCGAGAACAATTGGATGATGACAAAACTAGAAAAGATTCACCTTCCTTATTTCTATTCAGAAACGTACGAACAGTTCCTTGATGTTGGCTAAGTGATTGAATCCTCGCCTTGGAACAAAAAGGATTGATATTGGTGCGATCTGATCCATTAACGGGGATCAATCCCGAACCTGCCGTATCATTCCTTTTTGAAATAGGGGACTTCACCAAGTCAATTCTTATGAAATCTCGAATCAGATCATTTGCCCTTACTTTAACAAAGGAAGCATAAACCTCTTCTATAGAACCATTCTGGTCTTGGTCCCAATTCAATACTAAACAAGTCCGAACTAATTGAATACTTTTGTGAGAAATTCCTCGAATTGGTTTGCCATTTCCATAAAGGAAATAATTCACAACTCGGAGTTGCAAATTATCCCTTTCCTGCAGCAGATCCTGGGGGAAAAGTGTTGCTAAATGTATTCCATCAGCTATTTCATATATTACTACGGGTCGAACTGAAACAAAATACTTTTTCTTAATAGGTGTGATCCGTTGGACATAGATCCAATTTTTCAATTGTTTTGATTTGGATTCCTTAGAATTT